ATCCAGACCCTTTTGTGAATGAGAAAGATAAAGACGATAAAGACCAATGAAATCGCGTTTTCAGATTGTAAATGGTAAAGTTTGATTACCATTAACCTCCAGAATAGTTAACGAGTTTTTCGGTTTGATTCATCTCCTAAAGGCGGCTCTCGCCCTGAGTTATTTTAAGTTAAGAAGTTAAGGCGGCCTTAGGCATTAATTACCTATGGTATTCTTCTTATTACCTATTGTATTTCTAGTGCTTTTTTATTAGAGGTGGCCGGGACCTATTATTTCGAGTTTCTTTTTGAATCAAGGTGGCCATAGGCCCCTATGGTCCAGCGGTTACGACCTCTCTTTTTCACGGAGAAAACGAGGGTTCAAGTCCCTCTGGGGGTATACTAAGACTCAAGACGATAGGAGTGGGATTTTCTATCAAGTGATCTATATTTGTCAAGTCCTTCTAATAGTCTACCTAATAGTCTACTCAGTGGGACTTTGTATTTTAGATCAAGTGATATGTATTTATCAAATCTGCCTGGGGACAATATTGTGGAACGTCTAAAATAAATTAGGCGTTGGGTCGATGCCCGAGTGGTTAATGGGGACGGACTGTAAATTCGTTGACAATATGTCTACGCTGGTTCAAATCCAGCTCGGCCCAACAATTTGTCAATCTACTATCAGATGGTAGAACACTCTTGTTCTTAATAAATACCTGATACGAGAGAATAAAAAGGAATCCAAAATTTCTGCTAGATCTCTTCTTATTTCCCTGGGATTGTAGTTCAATAGGCAAGAGCACCGCCCTGTCAAGGCGGACGTTGCGGGTTCGAGCCCCGTCAGTCCCGACGGATCCAATAAGTACATCAATTCGCCTCTCCATTTTCTGTGAAATCTGTGAAAGAAGGGACAGAGAGCATAATTGAATTCCGAAGGGGTTTCCCTTCTTTTTTTCAGGATTCTGTCGAAGAAAGAACAAACCCTAAACTAAAATGAAAATAACTAAAATAGTGAAGTTGATAGAATATTCCATCTTTTCTCCTGCGACTCATCTTTCTCATACTTCCTTGTCTTCCAAAGAAATTTAGATAATTAAAATTTAGAACCTAATTCCTCTCTTTTTCCACTTCGTTTGTATTGTTTGTTGGGGTTTTGTAGTTCGGACGGGCGGTTAGATTTCGTTTCGTTTGATGGTTCTATAAGGAAGACCTAAGGTAGGTTATAGAAAAGAAAGAACAGAAAAGAAGGATACAGAAAGTAAAGCAACTTTTGGTTGGTCCGGGAATCCAAGATTGGATTTGGTATGGATAAAAGATGTTCGTATGTTATACTATTCAATTCTCGACGACGAATTAATTTAATAGCTCAGATATTGTTATTCATGATATTGATCCGATTCAAGATCATCGATAGGTAATGCATTCATTGAATTGACAGGTGAAAGATTTATCATCTCTATGGGATTAAATCCCGAGTTATTGTGAAATAAAAAAACGATGAGATTATGGAAGTAAATATTCTTGCATTTATTGCTACTGCACTGTTCATTTTAGTTCCTACTGCTTTTCTACTTATAATTTACGTAAAAACAGTCAGTCAAAATGATTAATTACTTTAAATGAAACTTGACTTCTGAATTCTTATCAATAGTTGAAGAAATCAAATGAAAAGTATTCTATTTTTACGTCTTAAATGAAATCAACGGGCTATCATCGGCGGTCTTCTATGAGATCCGAGAGTATGGTAAGTAAGAAATAAATTTCTTACTTACCATACTCTCTATTAGTGTTATAATAGTGTATAAAATTGTTTCTAATAAAGTTGGTATACTATATTAGCTTCTATCTTCAATATTAGCTTCTATCTTCAATAGATGTAATTATTAATCCATATATGTAATTGACGTAGGACCCAATTCTAGTTCGTTTGATACATCTATTTATTCCGATGAATCTGAAATAATTGTTTTACTGTTATAGAATATATTTCTCCACTAGAATCCAATGGAATTTGAAAATGAAGATATTTTGATTTGAATTGAAATAATTTTCAAATCAAAAATGCGTTGCAGAACGATCTATAAAACAATTGATACCGTTTCATTCCTCAACTAAATTAGGAGTGCTTCTAAAGTCCACTTCTTCCCCATACTACGAGTGAAAGGGAAAATGTAAAGACTACCATTAAAGCAGCCCAAGCGAGACTTACTATATCCATGTGAATTATGTCCCTTATCTCTATGATAGAATTATTCCATTATTGCTCACTAATAATAGTAGAATTAATGGTCCAGAGTCAAAAAGGGATTCTGGCCGAACACTATTGATGAACCAATCAAATAAATCCATTTCAAAAATTCCTATATTATTTCTAATCGGGAAAGACTAAACACAAGTAAAATAAAAAATAACATTACAAAGGAATGTTACTAATGGAACATCTAGTAATAAAATAAATAAGAGGGTCCATTCATTTTTTATTGCCCTTCAAAGTAAAAATAGATCAATTGCTATCTATTACAAAATTTTCCTATTTGATCTAATACGTACCCTTTCCCGATTGTCTCTCTGAAGGAGTTGAGAGATAGTATATTATACTTTTGACGAGGGGTTAAAAATTTTTTTTCACTTTTTATTTTCTATAAAAAAGGAAATTATCCATCTCAATCTAATAGTGATTGAATGCCTAAACACTCAGAGATTCTCGCGAGTCTATATATGTAGATTATAGTATAGAAAGAACTTCCCCCAACCAGTAGTTAAATTATCTGCCGGCTATCCAAACCCAATCAGTAGACATTACATTAGTAGTAGAAAGGAATCGGGAAGTCTTGCTTCGACCATGACAATCTTTCTTTTCATTTTCGATTCAAAAATTGATTTACAAAATATCCAGAACGGATGTTTAGAATCAATCAAGTATTAATAGTCCCCTTATTCTGTTCTGCTGGATAAAATTTGGTTGAGTTATATCAGCAGAACAGAATAAGAGATTTCGATTCGTTTGTTGATGAGGCGGCACCCGGATTTGAACTGGGGAAAAAGGATTTGCAGTCCCCCGCCTTACCACTCGGCCATGCCGCCAAAACGATACACAATAGGATCAAAATTTCCCTTTTTGGGTTGTATTACTAAATTAAATTTTAGTTTTTGTACTTGCATCCTGTTTTTAATCCTTTTTTTAATTTAGAAAAATTAGAAAAGAAACCATTTTTCCCCTTTTGATTGTCTTTGATCTACCCCTTCGATTGATTATATAGTATCTCAAAACACACAATGCCAAAAAGCTTCCCCTCACTTTTATATTGAAAAAGAAAATGTATATTTTCACTCAAAAAAACCAAAATTGATGACAAATGGGAACCATTAACTATTCGTTGACTGAGAATTCGTGAATGATTATTGGATTTGAATCTAAAATTTGGTTTGCCTAATGACATAAGAAAATACAAATTGATACATACTTAATTGATTCTTTTGAATCAAAAATCCTTCTCAATTTCCATTATAACAAAAATGATAAGTATATGTAAACCCCAGAACGGAAATTGTTACAAAGATACAAAATTGGCTATTTAGAGTATGTTGCCTATAAATAAAAAAGAAAGGGAATTTTTTGGAACAAAAAAAGGCCCGGCTGGGTATTGACCGGGCCAGGCCAAAAGGGCGCTTCGAACAAAATAAAAGCAAGAAGGTCTTCTTTATTTCTTTTTCTATTTGGATCTTTCGAGCATCTAAATGGAATTGCTAATTCTATAATAACGATAAAGAATGTGAAAGAAATACTTTCTTTAATCCTTATTTGATGTGTAATGTAACATAGTAATTATCTTTTTCAATTGGGAGAGATGGCTGAGTGGACGAAAGCGGCGGATTGCTAATCCGTTGTACGAGTTATTCGTACCGAGGGTTCGAATCCCTCTCTTTCCGTTTCCGTTGATGACTTTCTATTTTTTTCTTTCAAATTTAGCAAATCCCTGTTTATTTTTTTCCTAGTGAAATGTGTGGAATAGCTAAAATAAAATATTAAGAAAATTGTAAAATTAAGCAACAAAAACGAAATTTTTATTTTATTCTTCACGTCCAGGATTACGTCCTGGATCATTGGATAGGAATCCAAAGATGAAGAGAGAAACAAAGAATATTACTACTGTGTAAACGAAAAGTTTGAGAGTAAGCATTACACAACCTCCAAGATCATTTTTTGAAAAAAAAACGAGAAAAGAAAAGATAATAGATCCTCCTTTTTTATATCACATATCCTATTTTGACACCAAGAAATGAATTATAGAAATAGAAAAGAATGTTCAGAAATTCAAATGAAGTTGAAATTTTTAATAAGAGTCTTTGATTACCACAAATCACTTTCATACCGACAATTAGATATTGTAAGCGACCCTAAGCTAATAAGGTATTTCGCCGAAAAAAGGAGAAAAAGGATTAAAATCGGGAAATGGGGCGAGCCGGATTTTTTGCGGCTATCCGAAATTTCAATGTTTGAATTGAAGGTTCATACTGTCAGACTTATTTGATCTTCTCGATTGTTATCATTTTTATCAAAAAAAATGAATTTTCTAGGATACTATTAAAGATCTTATCGAAAACTTACAGCAGCTTGCCAAACAAAGGCTAAAAGAAAAAAGAACAGGGGTATGACTGGCATAACATCTACGATTGGATTCAAAAAAGCATAGGCTTCGGGCAATTTGGCGAAGAAAAGACTACTCGGATAAAGGGCAGAATTAAGACAGATCAAACTAAAGATATTAAGCATAACAGACATTTTTTTTCGTCGAGATAATTGCATTTTGATTGAGTTATTGATATAAGGAAAAATGAAGAAAGTAAGGTAGACAAAAAAATCCTTCTTTTTCCACTCAATCAAAAATCCTCCAATTCTCAAAGGAGAATAGAAAAAATCATACTTTCATACAATATCTTAATTGAATTATATATAATGATCAATAAATTCAGTTGAATTCTAGATATACACATGTCAAAATTCTAGCAACGAATCTATAATCAATTCTATAAAAGGAGAAAGATTTTCTATAGATAGTTGGACTGGAATTGACGAACACTTAATACCAATATTATTCTTTATTAGTATTAGTGTCCAATAAAAATAGAAATGGGGCGTAGCCAAGCGGTAAGGCAACGGGTTTTGGTCCCGCTATTCGGAGGTTCGAATCCTTCCGTCCCAGAGCATATCCCTTGTATCCGAATACTTCTTTTTTGTTCAACAAGGTTCTGTTTCAAGGTCTAATATTGGATAGAATATGATTCCTCTTTCTTTTTTGATTTTGAATGATTCTTTTCGAAATCATATCTTAATGAATGATTCTTTTCGAAATCATATCTTAATTTTTTACAAACTGAACTAAATCGAGTTCAAATTACATGCAAAAGGAACTAAACCCTTTTATGATCCAGATAAAGATAAGATGGGGCATAGATCTGTAGAAGGATTACTTAACCTCAGGTTAAACAAAATATGAATATGAAAATACATATAAAAGAGGAAGTGCTTAGCTTATAGGTATGTATTGTTATCCTATTTCAGTGACAAAAAGTCTTTCCATTTTTGTGAAAAAGAATTTGCATTCCTAAAAGATTAAAATTGAAATATTTAACAATGATATTTCTTTTTATTGTTCGATCTATTTAGATTATTTGCTTTACATCATTGACAATTCCATTCGAAAAGAAACAGAAAATTATCTTTTTTATGATAACCAAATGGAGTCTTTACTGTAAAACATGACTCAAATTCAAGTATAAAGATTTGTAATGATTCTTTATGGATTGAATCTTTGGGAAGTTTTGGGAAGTTGGAACGGGTCAGTCTATCTTATTGAGTCACTTGAAGAGGCAGAGTCAAATAGAATTTATTTATTCGTGTGATTTCTGTTAGTTATTTTATTTCTATATTTAGATTTCTGGATATTTCTGTTAGACATTTTTTTGAGATAGAGATTTATAGAAAAAGTTCCATTCATACAAAAAAACGGGGTCTTGCTAATATTTATTCAGAAAAATTTTTTTGATCTTTATTATCTATTTTATTATCTATGTAGATAAGAAAAAATAGAAATGACTGTGTCTCTGTACCGACTGAACCAATGACTATTCATGATTCCACAATTGAATCAATTCCATACTGGTTCCAAATTAGAGGAATGTTATGGTAAAACTTCGTTTAAAACGATGTGGTAGAAAGCAACGTGCGACTTGAAGGACACGATCCGGTGTGGATTCTTATTCTTACATCCACCATTTTATATAGGAATGAAGGTGCTCTTGGCTCGACGTCGTTTTTCTATTCTACTAGAATCCTTCTTTTTTTGATTGGGTTTTAATGTAAATATGTAAATAGTTCGTGATGGAGCTCGAGTAGAAAGTATTGATGAATTTCTCAGGGGCAACGATCTAGGGTTAATGCCAATCAATAAATTGGAACAACTTCGTAAGTATATCTTCGATATAGAAATAGAAAGGATCCGATTCGAGCAAATTTTTCAATTCAAAAAAATTTGTTGGAACGGCTAAAACTTTTTCGATCCACAGTGTATCGCGCACGAATCAACCATCGGTATGATTCTTTGATAGAAAGAAATCACAAAAGGGGTATGTTGCTACCATTTTGAAAGGATTAAGAAGCACCGAAGTAATGTCTAAACCCAATGATTTAAAACCAAGATAAAGGATCCCAGAACAAGGAAACACCACTTCAATTGTCTCACGGATCCAAATAAAGAATCCAAATATATTTGAAATGAGACGAAAAAAAGGGGGGGGGTTAAAGACCACTCAAAAAAAGAAAAATCTTAATTTCTTTAAGATATTTGAGAATTTTTGAACTTGAGTTATGAGTACAAATGATTTTTTTCAGGAAGGAAGCTAAATAAAAATGACTATGAGTTAAATTATAGACTAATTTATTTTACGGATTCCTTTCCTATCCTATTTATTCTAATTTTTGTCTATGGATAAAATTAGAATCGTTTTTTATCGAGCCGTACGAGGAGAAAACTTCTTATACGGTTCTAGGGGGGGGGGGTTCTTTTTTATCTACATCTATCCCGATGAGCCGTCTATCGAATCGTTGCAATTGATGTTCGATCGCGAAGAGAAGGAAGAGATCTTCGGAAAGTGGGTTTTTATGATCCTATCAAGAATCAAACTTATTTAAACGTTCCCGCGATTCTCTATTTCCTTGAAAAGGGCGCTCAGCCTACAGGAACTGTTCAGGATATTTTAAAAAAGGCAGAGGTTTTTAAGGAACTTGGCCCTAATCAAACGAAATTCAATTAAATTAAGGAAATAAAAACTAAGGATAGGATAGTGATTTCTATATCATTTTGGATATCTTTTCTATACTATGTTTTTTATTTCCTTCTTTTCTTGCTCTATTCGTATCTATTTATCATTGCTTTTATAGAATCTTTTTCTAACTTTGATGAATCCTTACAAAATAGAAAATGATGGCATTACCTGCAACCTGCAATCGGGTGGTTTTCATTCGAACTCGAATACCAAGTAAGAAAAAAGGAATCGAAGTTCTGTATTCGACTTACTTTAGTCGACTTATTCTATATGGATTCAATACACTATTGATTGCATAAATCCTTTTTCTACTTTTTCTTTATTTATTCTCCATCTAAACTAAAATTTTTAGTATATATGCATATGCAGTGCCAATCCAACACAAGTCTTTTTTTTACTATTATTTCAATTTTAGTTCTTGTATTTTTTCCATCGTATTCTTTTATTAACCTTTATATTGACAATATTGTATCGAACAAATATAATTCATCGTGATAAGCAGCTCTATTTATTTCCGTCCCATAGGTTTTCTTTTTTACCTGTTGATTCAAATGATGGGTTCGTTGGATTAGCTTTGCTCCTCGGATTTTTGATTGAAAAAGTGGATAACATAGAAATAGGGGATGGTCCAGCATTTTTTACATTTATTTCTTTTTTTGATTTGATCGGGAAATTTTTTCTTTTTTCATCTGATTTAGTCATTTTTATGTTCCAAATATATTAGAAAAATTTTTTATATCTTTTTTTATTTCGTAGATGTAGATTAATGCTTTGATTTAATCATTTTGTTTTATTCTGATTGTATCTACATACCTTTTTTCTATTTGGGTTGCTAACTCAACGGTAGAGTACTCGGCTTTTAAGTGCGGCTAGGATCTTTTACACATTTAGATGAAGCGAGGGATTCGTCCATACCATCGGTAAAGTTTGGAAGACCACGACTGATCCTGAAAGGGAATGAATGGAAAAAATAGCATGTCGTATCAATTAAGAGTTCTGAGAATATTTTATTCTTTCCGGCTCGATACAAAGCCTTCATTTAAAATTTCAATTATTCATTTAAATTATTCAAAGGGAGCAAATCGAAGTCAATTTCAAGTTGGGTCGAATTAATAAATGGATAGGGCCCCACGGCTTCAATTCATTTCATTTTGATTATAGGGAAAGAAAAAGCAACGAGCTTCCGTTCTTAATTTGAATGATTACCCGATCTAATTAGACGTTAAAAAAAATATTAGTGCCCAATACGGGAAGGCTTTCTCCCAGGAATGTATTCTTGATTTTTTAATGAATCCTAAATATTACCACTCTCCATTCCATAATGGAGAAGTATGTGTATAAGAAACAGTATATTGATAAAAACATTTCCAAAATCAAAAGAGCGATTGGGTTGAAAAAAGTAAAGGGTTTCTAATCATCTTGCTATCCTATAATGAAAACGAACATAAATACTTAATTTTAAAGGGAAAAAGAGAGGATAGAGAATCTGTTTATAAGTTTATCTGTAGCCGAGGTATCTATTCGGTTTGTACTATAATACCTTGTTTTGACTGTATCGCACTATGTATCATTTAGAACCCCCAAAATCCTCTACCTTTCATTTAAATAGACTTTCAAATGGAGAAATTCCAAAGGCTAGATAGATCTCACTACTTCTTATATCCACTTATCTTTCAGGAGTATATTTATGTACTTGCTCATGATCATGGTTTAAATGGATCGATTTTGTTGGAAAATGCAGGTTATGACAATAAATCCAGTTTACTAATTGTGAAACGTTTAATCATTCGAATGTATCAACAGAATCATTTGATTCTTTCTGTTAATGATTCTAAACAGACTGCATTTTTGGGGCACAACAAGAATTTTTATTCGCAAGTAATGTCAGAGGTTTCTTCAACCATTATGGAAATTCCATTGTCTCTGCGATTAATATCTTCCCTAGAAAGGAAAGGGGTAGTTAAATCCGATAATTTACGATCAATTCATTCCATATTTTCTTTTTTAGAGGACAACTTTTCACATTTAAATTATGTATTAGATATACTAATACCTTACCCAGCTCATCTGGAAATCTTGGTTCAGGCTCTTCGCTATTGGATCAAAGATGCTTCCTCTTTGCATTTATTAAGATTCTTTCTCCATGAGTGTCATAATTGGGATAGTCTTATTACTTCAAATTCAAAGAAAGCCAGTTCTTCTTTTTCAAAAAGAAATCACAGACTATTCTTCTTCCTATATACTTCTTATGTATGTGAATATGAATCTGGCTTCCTATTTCTCCGTAACCAATCTTCTCACTTACGATCAACATCTTCTGGAGCCCTTATTGAACGAATATATTTCTATGGAAAAATAGAGCATCTTGCAGAAGTCTTTGCCAGGACTTTTCAAGCGAATTTATGGTTCTTCAAAGATTCTTTCATGCATTATGTTAGGTATCAAGGAAAATCAATTCTTGCTTCAAAAGGGACGTTTCTTTTGATGAATAAAAGGAAAGATTACTTTTTCAATTTCTGGAAATCTTATTTTTACCTGTGGTCTTATCCAGGAAGGATTTCTATAAACCAATTATCCAATCATTCCCTTGACTTTCTGGGTTATCGTTCAAGTGTGCGTCTAAAGCCTTCAATGGTACGCGGTCAAATGCTAGAAAATACATTTTTAATTAATAATGCTATTAAGAAGTTTGA